AGAATTCACTTTTAATAATTGGGCTGCGATAAGCAGCACCTAATATATTATATTTTTTAGGTTTATAAACCCCGTGCAACTTCCACTACACGAACCATATTTCGACTTAACACTAATCAGAGTCACGCATACGAAGAATTCCATTATAATATTTTAATCCGATTTATAAAAGAGATTATAACAAAATAGCAAACTTATTGCGTAAGCTCCTTTCAGCATGCGACGAGTGGTTAGTACCAATCCGAGATTTAATTCACCGTGACATGGTGATTCACGATTACTAGTAATTACTTATTCATATAGTCGAATTTCAGACTACAATCCTTGTATAATTTATATCCTTTTTTTTGAGATTAGCTAAAATTCGCATTTTCGCATCTCTTTGTTAAGGACTACGTGGCACGTCTATAGCCCACAACATAAGGGCCATGATGACTTGTCTTTTTCCTTTTTATCTTTTCCGCTATAAAGAAAGATTGCTTTATAAAACTTTATATAAATAAAGCAAAGGATTCCGTTAATTCCATGGAAGAACCACAGTTTCACAACATTAACTGAAAACAGCCGTGCAACTCCTGTATTTATTGCTAAATATTCAAGTTGTGGTAAGGTTTTTCGTGGATCATCGAATTAAATAACATACTTCACTACTGGTGTCAGAAACGGTCTAGTGATTTCAGTTCCTGCGTTGCCACATTACTCTTGAGGTGAAATGCTTTCATTTTCATTTATAGACTAATTCTGCTTAAACTACACTCACATCCTAAGAGTTGCCTTCTAGGATACGAGTTGCTATTTTAGCGACTAGTCCATGGCATTCATCATTGTCTGCAAAGACTACTAGGGTGTCAAATCCTGTTCGTGTTCTATGCCTTCGTCCTCCAACGTCAGTTATTACATAAAAGACAGCTTTCGCCTTTATCAGTCCCCTTGGTATCACAGAATATAATCTCTCCACCTCAAGTACGGTCTTCTCACATAAAACTCTAGTCAAGTACTCCTTTTAGTTAAGGTATTTTGACCGTCTGGGTACCCTTTAAACCTATTTAATATGAATAATGCTCGTCTCTTACGTATTACCGCGACTGCTGGCACGTAATTGGTCAAGACTAGTATACATATTATCATTATTAATACGTACTTAAAACTTTATTTTTGTATAAACAATTCTGTTTCGTTTCCCCAAATTGCCAGTTCAGCCGTTAGGCCATTGACCAAAATTCCCCACTGCTGTACTAATTTTGCATTGGGCTTTTTTCAGACCCAATGTGACCGATCAACCTTTCAGTTACGGTTACGAGATTTTAAAGCTAGTGAAGACATTACCTTTACTACTACCTCTCTCGACGATATTAATCTTCTTCCTAAAGCGGCTTTTGCCTTTATTATTATGTGGTATTTTATCCCTCACTTCAAGGTAGTGAAAATATCATATACTCACCTGTACACCACTTATTAATTAAATTATTCATTATATTAATCGTACGATTAGCATGTGTCAAGCATTTGGACAGCATTCATTCAGAGCCATCACCAAACTCATTTATATAATTTCATTGATGTATTTCACAATCTGCTTGATGTCAAATACATCACTAATAAATCCAAAGCAATTTAGGATAAGAATACGCTCCATTCATACCTCATGTTAAGTAAAAACTATATTAATCGCGACGACTTAGTCGTCGCGCTTACCAAACATATGCTAATAAATATATTTTTTTTAGTACTTACCAAAACACGTGCACTAGCACACTCGCCCTTATCTTACACATTTATAAGCGGACTGTCGTGGGATGTACTTGAGGTATGCACTTGTTTATGAATAACTTTTAGGATTTTGATAAGTAGGGGTTGTCAAAAAACTACTACAATTTTAAACCTATTACATCATATTAAATTATATATAAAATATACTTGGTATTTAATTTCTAGGTTCCGCCTACTTGTAAATCTCCCCCCCCCCCNGTTTTTACTGTACCCTAGAAATTAATATCCTATTTAATTTGATGCCAAGTACATCACATGCGAGATGAGACAAAAAACTTATAAATATAGGGTTAATTGTCCGCAAACAATAATTTATACTCTGGTGGCCTGCCAGACATTCTTTATTAACTCTTGAATAATCTACTCTTGCTAAAAACTATGAATTAGATATTTAAGAAATAGAAGCAAACTATTTCATTAAAGACTAAAATACCTTTCACCTTGCCTTTAATCTAATACTTCATTAAAGCTATATTTTAGAATTTCTGGTTTAAATGAAATAGTTAAGCGAAAACTGTATTTTTTATTCATTTAAAAAAACTAGTTCCGCGTAAACTAGCTTTTTAACTTTAAATGAACAAGTTCCGCGAAAACTTTTATAAATAATATCCAGCAAATAATTTTTTATTAATACATATCGCCAAAGAATAATTTTGCTTTTATTCATTGCTTCTATAAATAAAGAACTTAAAAATAACTAACACATACATACTATTATTTTTTATTTTCTCTAGAAATGACCATTATTTTTATTATGATAATTATTAGTTATCTATATACTAACTAAAGGGAGAACTTTACCATCTTTATCACTAAATTAGAATTAGTATTTATATAGTATTCTTTTTAGAAAGCACATACTTGAACCTAATTCTAAAAATTATCTGGATTTTTACGGTTTTATTAAATAAAATTATTAAGAATAAATTTAAACTTAACGTTCTTTATCTGGTTATTATTAAATTAAAGGTTAACTCCTACAACTACAAATCCCTGTTTAAAGATCAATGTTTTATTATTGTAGAGAGCTTGAATATTAATATTGAATTCTTAAATACTATTAATGATTTATGTATTCGTATTGAACTCAGATTATTACTAAGTCTGTATAGCTAATAGGATTCTTATTATTTAAGAGAGCCTAAGACTATTTTTTACCATTAAGATAATACCCTAGATTGCAAATTTATATAGATATACGGCAGACTACGCGGCCGACAAACTACTAAATTCCGCCATAAAGCTTCGAATTAATGTAAATCTAATCCGTCTTTGATATAACCGCTAGTTAAAACTACAAACACTTGAGCTTGTATAAATGCGATACCTAATTCTAAACCAGAGAAAGCAATTATAAAAGCTAAAGGTACTAATCCTAAGAAGAAGAAGATGAAACCTGAAGTCATAATATTGTAAGTAAATCCTGCTAATATATGTAATAACATGTGACCTGATAATATATTAGCGGCTAATCTAAGCCCTAAAGAAATATTTCTAGCTAAGTATGAAATAAATTCTATTAAAACTAATAATGGTAATAAAGCTAAAGGACAACCAGCTGGTACTAATAATGAAAAGAATTTTAAACCATGTTTTTGGAATCCCAATATAGTTGCACCTAAAACAATAGTGAAACTAAGAGCAAATGTTAAAACAAAATGACTAGTTGATGCGAAACTGTAAGGTACCATACCTATTAAATTATTTATTAATATAAATATAAATAAAGTGTAAATAAAAGGGAAATATACTTGACCGCTTCTAGCATTTATTTGATTTACAACTATACCGTGTATAGTTGCATATAAGGATTCTTGACTAATAGATCAGTTGTTACTAATTAATTTATTATTATTTATACTTAATACACTTAAAATTAATGTGAAAACTAATCCAATTGTTAAATATAATCCTATGTTAGTCATAGATATATGTAAATCACTTAATATAGGTAAATCTATACTTAATAAATCTCTTATTTCAAATTGAGTTAAAGGGCTAGAAATTTCTTTATTTAAATTGTTTAAACTTAAAGTATTCATATTATACTCTAAGCTTTTTATATAAGCCTACAAAAATCTAAATATCTATAATTTATTATACTCCAAATTTATCTAATAATGTTGAGATAAAAAGACGAGATACAAATAAACTAACTATTCTTGGTAATACGTATTTAGAAAATACGTATGTTAGTAATACAATTATAGCAAAAGCAAAAGTTACTTCGTTAATAAAATAAAATGGTACTAATTGAGGCATTTACAGAGAATTTTAGAGATAAATACTTATAAATCGTAACTTAATCAGAGGAGTATTAAGGTTTAATATTAAACTCGAAGATAAATAGAAGGAGTCGCAGCCACAGCTGCTTCCTTATAGCTACTACTAATATGTTTGTTTTATATCCATATATTATACAGTTTACATTATCAGGTGACTGGCTAGAATAAAACCAAACAACTTAATAAAAATCAAACCTTGGGGTTGATCGCTACTGATTCTAATCTAATCACTACTAATTGTAGTCAGCCAGGTAAAGTAATTGGTAGTATTCTTATCAGTATGTATTTAAAGAAAGATCATGGAGGAATCGAACCTCTTACTTAAGATTTGCAGTCAAAGTGTAGACCATCTACTTCATAATCTAGTACTATTTATTTTATTCATGCCGCGACCACTATTACGTAGTCCGCGGTAGCTATAAGTTGTTTAAACTTTAAATATCCCACTAACCAAGGAGCAACCTGCTGGTTTCTTGCCTTATCTTACTATATAAAATATACAAGTTTATTAGAAACTATAAATTAGATTAGCAACAGAATAGTGTAAACTATCTAATATTAAAGAAGGGTATATTCCAAGTATAACAGTAAATAAAACTAATATAAACAATAGTGTGAATTCTCTTTTTGTTGTGTCAAATATATTTTCTTCAAAAAATTTAGTGAAAGAACCTCCAAATGTAATTCTATTAAACATATAAATAGTATATGCAGCAGAGAATACTATAGATGTAGAACCTAATACACCTAATAATGGTAATTTTTCTACCATACCATAAAGAGACATAAATTCTCCTATAAAATTTAATGTTAAAGGAGCTCCACAATTACCTAAAGATAATATAAAGAATAATATAGAGAATAAAGGCATAAGTTGAGCTATACCTCTGTATAGATAGATCATTCTAGTACCAGATCTATCGTATAATATTCCTCCAGCACATATAAATAAACCACTAGATACAAATCCGTGGGCTAAACCTAAAGCAATACTTCCTTCAATTCCTTGAATTGTATTACTAAATGCACCTATTAAATATACAGCAGCGTGAGATACAGAACTATATGCAATTAATTCTTTAACATCTACAGTTCTTAATGTACTAAAACTTGCGTATATTATAGTGATAACACCTATAGTATATACTATAAAAGTTAGATCTAATGTAGCTTTTGGTAATACAGGTAAAATTAATCTAAATATACCGTATAAACTTAATTTTAAAACAATACCAGCTAATATAATACTTCCACCTAAAGGTGATTCAACATGAGCTTTTAATAATCAATTATTTAAAAATATTACAGGTGTTTTTACAGCGAATGCAATAAAAATAGCACCAAATAATATAATCTGAGTAGTATAATCAAAATTTGTTTTAAATAATGCATCAAAATCTGTTGTACCCATTATAGAATACATAGCTAAAATAGCTAATAATAAGAATAAAGATCCTCATACTGTATATAAAAAGAAGTAATAACTTGCTCTTACTTTATTACTAGATCCAAATAAACCTATTAATAAAAATAAAGGAGGTAAAATACTTTCGAAAAAGATATAGAATAATAATATATCTGCAACTAAGAAACATCCTAATAATAATGTTTCTAATAATAATATAGTATTTAAATAAAATTTCACATTTTCTTTTATAGAGTTTCAATTCGATAATAAAGCAATAGGCATTATTATAGTTGTTAATAACACAAAATAGATAGAAATACCATCTACTCCTAAATAAATATCAAATAATTGAACATTATAATGTTCTTGTACAAATTGGAATTGATTTGTACTTGAATTAAAAAATATATAAACGATAAAAGATAAAATCATATTAACACTAGAAGTTACTAATGCTATTTGTTTGTATAACGTTACATTTTCGACATTAGAGTTAGGGCCTTCATAAGAAGTAAAACTAGATATAATAAATATACCTATAATTGGAATAATAAGTAAAAGGGATAATAACATCACTCTTGATAGTAATTTTTAACAAAGTCTTAATTTGTATCATAATAGGAAATTACGATGTATAGCCGCCTTCGGCTCCCAAATAATTAAGTAAGATATACAGTATTTTAAGTAGGGAGTAAAAAACCTAATTAGCCACGAGGCATACTTCATCAGCAGCTAGTGATGAAGTAGGAACTAGATAGCACAAACTAGCAAAATCCAAATATTATATTGTAATATTTATTACAAAGATATCAAGTGCATATAAAGTACAAGGTAATAATATAATAAAAGCAAATAATAAAGGTAGTAATACTGTTCAACAGAATGACATTAATTGGTCAAAACGTATTCTAGGGAATGAAGCTCTAACTCATATAAAAATGAAAACTAGAAGAGAACTTTTTGCACCTAAAATAAGACTAGAAAATAAACCACTTTCAGCAAAAGCACTTACAAAATTTTTCATGTTATTATATTCAGCAGATAACACTCAATCTATATCAAATACATAAGCACCTAAATTATTTATTAAGTTAAATCAGTATAATAGATTAAATCCGGCTAAATAACCACCTAAAAATAGTATACTTGTTAATATACACATTAATAAGATACTACCATATTCAGCTAAGAAGAAGAAGACAAATACAACCGCTGCGTGTTCTGTCATAAACCCACTAACTAATTCAGATTCAGCCTCAGCTAAATCAAATGGAGCTCTATTAGTTTCTGCTACAGAACCTATAAAGAATATTAAGAAAATTGGGAATATAGGTAATATAAGTCATACTGCTTTTTGAGCTTGTATATTAATATTTAAATTAAGACTACTAGTAATCATGATGATTAAAAGTATAGCTGAACTTAAAACTAATTCATAGCTAATCAATTGAGCTGTACTTCTAAGAGAACCTAAAAAAGCATATTTACTATTCGCACTTCATCCAGCTAATAAAATACCGTAAGTTCCTAAAGATGAAACAGCTAACATATAAAATATACCTAATTCTAAGTCATTTAAAGTTAAACCTGGCCCATATGGTACTACTCCATAACCTAATAGAGCGAAAGCTAAAGTAATTACAGGACCTAAGAAGAATAATATAGTATTAGCTTGTGTAGGTGCAACATATTCTTTTAAAATTAATTTTAAAGCATCCGCAAAAGCTTGTAATAATCCATAATATCCTACAGCATTTGGTCCTAATCTTCTTTGCATACTTGCCATAGTTTTTCTTTCGGCAACAGTTACATAAGCTACTGCTAATAAAGCAGGCAACATTAATAAAACTACTTCTAATACAGATAAAAGAGTTGAAGTATAATACATTTATTTCTAAAAATTAAGGTTTTTGTTTTATAAATACTAAGTAATAAAATTTAAGAGCCATGTTTTATAACAAGACTGACGAGCATATTGCCTTACAAAGTACGAAGTCCCGACTTCGTTTCGCTATAAACTCTATTAAAGTATGATAGAAATAAAAAACCAGTAAAAAAATATACCTATAATTAAGTGTTTTTCAGAGTTTAGCTCTGAGTTATCTCATTTCAGATTCGAACTAAAATCAGAATATTAGAAGTATTCGGCTCTACCATTGAGCTAATGAGACTTTTTGTATTTTCTTACTTCATAAGAAAAGACTAAAACTAGATTTAAGTAATTTAAGAGCGACTACGTCGCGCCCTAACTATTGTCAGTAGCAATATTATAAACTACAGTTACTTTGTAAAGGAAGACTTACAAAGGCATGAGGTTTAGGAGGACTACTTAATGCTCATTCTAAGCTAGGGTAACTTCTATTTAAAAGAGCTTGTAAAGTATCAGTGTAATATTGTACAGATAATCAAGGATTTCTGTTAGCAACTTTACCTTCAACTAATTGTTTGTATACTACATATAAGAATAATCATGCAGCTACAACACTTATAATAGATCCAAAACTACTAATTAGATTTCAACCTGCAAAAGCGTCAGGATAATCACTAATACGTCTAGGCATTCCTTGTAATCCTAAGAAATGTTGTGGGAAGAATGTTAAATTAACTCCTATAAATAAAACTCAGAATTGAATTTTAGCTAATACGATGTTATAATTTAATCCTAATATTTTTGGTATTCAGTAGTATCAACCACTAAACATTGCAAAAACCGCACCCATACTTAAAACATAATGGAAATGAGCAACTACATAGTATGTATCATGGAAAGCTATATCAAGTGAAGCATTAGCTAAAACAACTCCACTTAATCCTCCTATTGTAAACATAAATACAAATCCTAAAGCAAATAGCATAGAAGGTGTTAATTTTATAGATCCTCCATAAGATGTAGCTAATCATGAAAATATTTTAATTCCAGTAGGAACTGCAATAATTAATGTAGCAGCTGTAAAATATGCTCTAGTATCAACATCTAAACCTACTGTATACATATGATGAGATCAAACTATGAACCCTAATATACCAATAGACATCATAGCATAAACCATTCCTATATATCCAAATATGCTTTTATTAGAACTAGCTGAAATAGTTGTACTTATTATACCAAAACCAGGTATAATTAAGATATAAACTTCAGGGTGTCCAAAAAATCAGAATAAATGTTGGTATAGTATAGGATCACCTCCTCCGGCTGTTTCAAAGAATGATGTATTAAAATTTCTATCTGTTAAAACCATTGTAATACCTCCAGCTAAAACAGGTAAAGATAATAATAATAATACAGCTGTTATAACTACAGCTCATCCAAATAAAGCTAGTTTATGTAATCTTATACCAGGTGTTCTCATATTTACAACTGTAGTTATAAAATTAATAGCCCCTAATAAACTACTTACCCCAGATAAATGTAATGCAAATATAGCTAAATCTACACTAGGTCCACTGTGACTTTGTAATCCTGATAAAGGAGGATATAATGTTCATCCTGTACCTACTCCACCTTCTATACATGCTGAAAATACCAATAGTATTAAACTAGGTGGTAATAATCAAAAACTTATATTATTTAATCTTGGAAAGGCCATGTCGGGACCTCCTACCATTAAAGGCATTAGGAAGTTACCAAAACCTCCAATTAATGCTGGCATAACCATAAAGAAAATCATCAGTATAGCATGTGCTGTTATTATACTATTATATAATTGATTATCTGCAATATATTGAACTCCTGGTCCACTTAGTTCTAATCTTATTAATACAGAGAAAGCTGTACCTAATAATCCAGAAAATAAAGCAAAAATTAAATATAAAGTTCCTATATCTTTAGCGTTCGTTGACAAAAATCATCTCTCTAGTCCCATACTTATCGAGGATGTTAATTTCTGTTCCTCTTCTACTTCTTTAAACAACAATTTAATCACTAATTGTTCGAACAACAATTAATGTAGATTACTTCTAATTTTATATTCTTAAGAATTTTATTAAATATAAACAAAGTAATTAGTAGTATTCTTATCAGTATGTATTTAAAGAAAGATCATGGAGGAATCGAACCTCTTACTTAAGATTTGCAGTCAAAGTGTAGACCATCTACTTCATAATCTTTTTTTTTTTAGAAACTTATTCATCAAACATTCAATTAGCTTCAGACATAATTTCCTCTGGCTCTTCATACATTGAACTAGAGTATGTTTCAAAACTTTCTGGTTCTTGAAACATTCAATTAGCTTCAGACATAATATCTTCTGATTCAAATTCTATAGGGTTATCTCCTGATTCTTCAAACATTCAATTAGAATCTTGCATTATTTGCTCAGGAGAATCCGAATACATTGTTGAAACTTCAGCGAAGAAACCTCAAAAATCTGTAGAAGTATTTAAATGTAAATCTCTTAATTGATCAAAATAACTCAATACATCTGATTTGTATACATGATATTCACCACAACTAGTACAATATTCCACGAAATAATTGAACTCTTCTGCCATACTATAATAAAAATTAACTCAATTTGAATCTGAGAGAGTCTCAAACATATCTATGCCATGATTCCCCATAACTGAAGAACGAAAATCCACATAATTCAACATTAAAGCCCCATTTCCTTCTTTTCCTACATGACACCTTAAATTTTCGATAACACTTAGTCTTACTGCTATATCATCCTGTGTAACTACAGCATTATCTCAAGGTAATACTGTAACATCTCTAGAAAAATTAGATCATTCAGATAAAGTCGTGCTAAAATTATTATCTTCTAAATGCTGATAACATTCAATTTTTAGTTTATCAAGAATATCACTCGAAAAAGCAAGTTTTGGAACGTCTAAATTACAAATCATACTATCATTAACAAAAAAAGAGGATAAACCTTCTTTTAAGGCATGATACAATAAGTCAAAACTTTGAAATGTATGGAAGGGCGCTGGATCAATATCAAAAGATAAACAAATACAATATATAAGTAAAGATCAAATTAAGCTAAGATATACTAATAAAATATTTATTAAATATATAGACTTAATGAAAACGAAACGAACTACTAGATGTAGTAGCTATATATTTTGCAGTATTTTCTATTAAACTTACAGAAGGTACTATAACTAAGAAATATGAGAAGTATAAAACTGTAGAAATTTGCCCTAATTCTATAAATGGTGATTCAACATGTTTAGCCCCTAATTGCATTAGTATTAAGAAATTTGCTACGAACACATAGAAGAATGCTTTACTTAAAGGTCTAAATTGGTAACCTTTTGATTCACCTAAATCTGTGTAAGGTAATGTTAATATAATTAATATAGCACTAAACATAGCAAGAACACCTAATAATTTATTAGGAATAGATCTTAATATAGCGTAGAAAGGTAAAAGGTATCATTCTGGAACTATAGCCGCTGGAGTTTGCATAGGGTTAGCCATTATATAATTATCGCTATCTCCTAATACGTTAGGCATGAAGAATACAAATAGACTTAATCCAAATACAAACATAAATATAGTTATTAAATCTTTAAATAAGTAGTAAGGAGCAAAAGGTATTCTATCATAGTTACCTGAAACACCTAAAGGGTTACTTGACCCTACTGTGTCATGAAGAGCTATTAAGTGCATTAAAACTAATGCAGCTAAAACAAAAGGTAATACAAAGTGTAAAGCGAAAAATCTGTTTAAAGTTGCGTTATTAACAGAGAAACCTCCTCAAACGAATTCAACTATATCTTGTCCAATTCAAGGGATAGCACTTATAAGGTTAGTAATAACTGTAGCACCTCATAATGACATTTGTCCATAAGGTAAAACATAACCCAAGAAACCTATACCCATCATAGCTACAAGTATTATAGCACCTATAACTCAAACTAATGTTCTTGGAGCTCTATATGAACCATAGTACATACCTCTTCCTACATGTAAGTAAACTAAGAAGAAAAAAGCAGAAGCTGTGTTACTATGTAAATAACGTATTAATCATCCATTATTTACGTCACGCATTATATGTTCTACAGAGTTAAATGCTTCAGCAATACTAGGGTTATAATGCATTGCTAAAGTTACACCTGTAACTATTTGTATACCTAAACAAACTGCAAGTAAAGAACCGAAATTTCAAAGATAGCTAATATTAGTAGGTTGTGATGTATCTATAAGATACGAATTAGCTAGTTTTAATAAAGGATGACTTTTTAAAATTCTCATATTAGATTAATGGAAAAAATTTTTTTTATATTTATTTAGTCGGCTGTTTTTGCTCGACTTCGCAGGCCAATTCACAAATTAATATAGTATGAAAATATATTTAGAGTAAAATATTAATTTTAATATTGTTAATAAATTTTGTTTAACATAGTGCCAAAATAAATATTTATAGTTTAAATAGAAATTATTAAAAAATAGGGAGCCGCTTTTCACTTAATGCTTCGTTAGCTTCGCTCGTAAAAATATCGAACTTTCCTATTCTATAATAAATAAATCTAGAATGTAGTGTATACAATTAAATTCGATGAAGAAAAATATTTCCTATAGCAAATAAAATTATTCATTATTGTTGCTTTTGTTTAATTTAAAGGCTACTAAATTAATCATTATTGCTTAGGTATCCTCTTTTAAAGGCTATTAAATTAAGATTTATAAATCTTAATTAGCGATCTTAGCAAACTTCACATGCTTTAATTAGATCACTAACAATTCTAAATAAATATCTTTGAATTCAATATTATAACCGATACTTTATAATACTAACTTATAGACAAGTTCTACTAAAAAGCGAGATAAGCTTCCCTCATAAATTAGAGCTTGCCCCTAAAATTAAATTTTATATCACCTATTTTTATACTGAGGTTACCCTTGGTTATTTTCATTTCAATTAACACTATCAAAATAAAAATAGAACGCATATTTTTTACAAGCTTTATAACAAATATGCTTAGGATTTATTGGATTCGAACCAATATCATAATGATTAAAAGTCATATGTATTTACCATTATACTAAAATCCCTTTTATTTTTTTTTAATCCCTAATTTATAGTATTATACTATAATATTAGGTATTCTGTTTGGTATTATTAAGACAACCAGATATAACCTTAAACGAATACAATTTAGGTTGAGAATACAAGATATTAATGCTTTTTAAAGCATCATTACCATTATTTTTTAGCAGTCGAAGACTCGCCTCCATAAAGTGTTAAGATACTAATAGAAAATAGTAAAACTAAAGAAGATAAATCTAAATTTTGTAAGAAAGAATAGTATATAGATGTATATGCAATAAATCCTATTAATATAAATAAAGCATAATTTGTAACAACACCTGTATTTAGGCTAGAAATAATTTTACTAATTTTAATTAATAATTTTTCTAAACCAAAAGGACCTAAAAGTTCTATACTTCCTTTATCTAAAATTTTAGTAGTTTGACCTCCCATATTTAAAACTAAGTTTACAATAAATTTATTATAGAAATATTCAACTAAGAAACGTTGGTTAAAGAATCCGTAAATAGAATGACCTAAATTAGATAATTTAAATTTGTTTATTAAATTAGGGAAAAATTCTGAATAAATTATAGCTATAGCTGTAAATGACACTGTAAAGAATAAAGGTAATAATTTGAATGTAGTAGGTACAGCAAATTCTGTATCTATTAATATTTCATGTATAGGGTGAATAAATATACTGTTATCTGTAAAGAATCCTGAACCTAAACCTATAAAAATATCTTTAGTTATATACCCAAAATATATAGAAAAAATAGCTAAAACTACTAAAGGTAGACTTAAAAATATATCACCTTCATGAGCGTGTTTATAAGAAACTATATTACCGTTAGGGTTAGCTAAAAAAGTTAGATATAAAACTTTAACAGAATATAGAGTAGTAAATATTGCACCTATAACAGCTATAACGTATACAGCCACACTACTAAAGTAATATTGCCCATAAGCGGATTCTAATATAAAATCTTTACTATAAAATCCTGTCATAAAAGGGAAAGCAACTAAACTAAGACTTGCTATTAATATAACAGAGTAAGTTAAAGGTAAGAATGCCCCTAATCCACCGTATTTTCTTAAATCTTGGTTATCAGCTACTGCATGAATAACTGCACCGGCACCTAAGAATAATAATCCTTTATAGAAAGCATGATTAACTAAATGGAATAAAGCTATATTATATGAAGATAGACCAATAGCAATAACCATCATACCTAATTGACTCATAGTAGAGTAAGCAATTATTTTTTTTATATCTTGTTGGAATAAACCTACAAGAGAACTAAATACAGTTGTTATTGCACCTAATCATAGACATATTAATAATACAGTAGAACTATATTCAATTAAAGGGGATGAACGTATTAATAAGTAAACTCCTGCAGTAACCATAGTAGCCGCGTGAATTAATGCAGAAACAGGTGTAGGACCTTCCATGGCCATAGGTAATCAAATATGAAGACCTACTTGAGAACTTTTTGCCATAGCACCTATTAATAAGCATATACCTATTATAGTAACAATGTTTTCATTAATATAAGGACTTAATGAAAATACTGTAGTATAGTCTAAGTTACCTAAAGATCATAAGATAGCAAACATACCTATAGTTAAAAGACAATCTCCTACTCTATTAGTTAAGAAGGCAGACATAGAACTTTGGTTAGCTGCTATTCTAGTAAATCAGAAACTAACTAAAAGGTATGAACAAACCCCAACACCTTCTCATCCAACAAACATTAATAAATAATTATTAGCTGTTACAAGTATGATCATCATAAAAGTAAAAAGGCTTAAATAACTAAAAAATCTTTGATTGTGAGGATCTGCACTCATATAACTTATAGAGTATATATGAACCAGAGAACTAATTATTAACACAGGAATTAACATTGAAACTGTTAAGCTATCAAATTGGAAGCTTCAAACGATGTTAAATGATTCACTGTTTAATCAAGGGAATAAATGTAAGTACACAGGACTGTTGTTAAATCCTACTTCAAAAAATGCAACGATAGCTAAAGTTGTTGTAATTATTATACTTGAACAACCTAAAAAACGTGCTCCACTAACTCCGACTTTTCTTCCAAAAAATCCGGAAACTATTGATCCTAATAAGGGTAAAAAAATTATACTTAAATACATTATTTATATTCTATTGCTATACTTCCTCTTAATCTATAAAAAGCAACTAAAATACCTAAACCTATTGCGGATTCAGCTCCAGCAATAACTATAATATATATAGCATAAGTTTGCCCTATTATGTCATCCATATTTACAGAGCTTACTAATATCAAAAAAGTTATAGATAATAGCATTATTTCGATTGAAATAAGCATTAATATGATATTTTTTCTATTAAATACGAACCCTAAGATTCCTATTAAAAAAAGTATTAAAGTCAAACTCATATATTCTATTTATTTTATATCAAACTATTCGTGTACAATATATTTATATTGTGAATACCTGGATTTTGCCTCGAATCCCGGCTCCCGGGTTCAAAGATTAAAATACAAATATTCTAAAGGTATATGAGACTTGAACTCATATCTTAGCGGCCGTAACGCTCTTCTTTACCATTAAGATAATACCCCTTTGGTTTTATTTTATTTAGTTTTAATTTCTATTTATTCTAAAAATTTAGAAATCAAACGAGTCAAAGATTGAAGGCATATCCAATCATTCTTCTTGTTCAATTTCAATAACAAAATCTACGGGTGATAGAAAGTTTTCATCTCTCTCTTTACCGTAAAAAAATAATGATATATCCTTAAAAAGGCTTTTATTAGAAATACCATTATCTGTACCACCTACACTATCCCCGGGACCACTATCTTCAGGACCACTTACACTAGGACCACCTCCGCTAGAACCTGTACCAGGACCACCTTTCCCGTTGTTATCATCGTCAGAATCGGATTTACGTTGCCGTTTAGGATTTGGATAATCATCCTCCTCCCCATCAAATTTTCTCTTCCGAGTAGATTGATTACTTTGATCTGATTCGATAACATGAGCTTTATCCTCTGAACCTTCTTTAGGGTCAGAGAATGCCCCGGTACCAGATTGTTCCCCATCACTAACAGATTCTGCATTAGTTGAACATTGTTCACTCTGGTCAGAATCATAGCCCTGTTCATTAGTACTCTCATCAGCATGATAATCTGAGCTAGTAGGAGAATCCCCGGAGTCCGACGAACCATAATCCGAGCTATCATTAGCCGGATCAGAAGAACCATTATCCGCCTCTTGCGAACCATTATCTTCGAAAGAATCACTAATTTGTTCTTCTTCAGAACCACTATCTTGAGAAGAATCGCTAACTTCTTCTTCTCCCATACCTGAATCATTAGAATCACTATTTTGATCATCATTACTTTCAGGATAGTAAAAACCTAAATCCACTTCACCTTCAGGCCCACTTTCAGCCTCCAAACCTGAATTAGCATCCTCTGCTGCTTGTTCTTCAACAGCGTTAGCTAACTCGGCCCCATTCTCTATACTCTCATCGTAACTATCTTCTTGACCTCTCATAACTAGAGCGCCTCCTAAATACTGACCCGTACCTGTATATGCTGTAGTAACCTGATTACGCACTTCTCTTTCTATAGCGGCAGGGTCAACTCCTGGTAATTGTGACGTTACTAAAGCAGTAATCCTTTCAATATCTTGTTCGACTAAAATAGCAGCTATTCGTCTCCCTTCTGCACTCTGTGCAGTTAACGCCTCACTGAAACGAATTTCAGCGCTAGCCGGTGTTCTAGTCGCTTCCATGAAAGTACGCGCAGCTTCATCATGTCTGCTACCCGCTCCAGTATTTTGATTTTGGTCACTAATAAAACTAGATGCAGTTAAAGGTGCGGGGTATTCCTCTGAATTATTGTAACGAGTAGTTACGTGATTTTTTATAACCTCTTTTTCATTTTCATTTAAATGATTACGATTTTGATTCATTTCGTATTTTATTTTGTAATTATCGAATTGCTCGGACTAGATCGGCTAAATTAGGTGTCCATTATCTCCAACGAAGCCCTTAAGGGGAATCGAACCCCTATCATAATATTAACAGTATTATGCTCTACCATTGAGCTATAAAGGCTTTAGATTTTTACGAAAATCGCTATAAAATTTACTGCTTAACCCTTCTTGTCCAAGGAACACTAGAGAATCGTAAAATTATTTTTTTACATTTCATCTCAAAAATCTATTACCTCAAAAATTGAAGTAGTAGATTCAAGTTCAATAACAAAATCTATAGGACTACCAATTAGTTGAGTATTCGTTGTTAACTGTTCAGTTGACATGGACTTCAAAGAACTAGAACCAGAAGAACTTGAACCTCCACTAGGATCAGAGGGACCACTACCACCTGAAAACCCACTAGGACCACCTTTACCATTATTGTCATCATCTTGACTACGTTTAGTAGATTCTGGTTGTTTACCTGAGGATTTAACACTAACCGATGAAGGAGATAATTGTGAGTCTTCGATTTTAGAAGAAGAACCTGATCCACTAGTAGTTAATGAATTTGTAGAACCCGGTGTATTAGAGCTAGTAGAAGATACTGGTGGAATACTCGAACTAGAAGTTACTGGTGGAACATTAGAACTAGTAGAACCTGCAGCAGGTGCATTCGGTTGATTAACCGAACTGGATGAAGCCGCTGAAGATCCCTGAAGGCTAGCTAATAAATTCCGTACATATTCTGTCTTTCCCTCCTCCAGCTCTTGCCCCTTAGGTGTATTTCGTAACTGTTTAAAATAATAAATCCCAGTCATAGCATCTGTATGTAATTTGCTATTCGGATCAGGCACATTAGTCACAACGGGAATATTCGCTTGTCTAGTACGCCGAGTAGAAATAGCATTAGTAGATTCTACATGATCTACTCCCTCATCGTCAGATAAGTTCCGGTTGTCTTCCATGGGTAAATCACGGTTGTCATCCGTTCTTAGCTGAGAAGTGCTACTAAAGGATTTATTTTGAAAACCATTAAGGTGAAATGGACTAAATAACACATAACTAGGGCAGGCAGCAGAAATAAACTTAGATTTAGTGTAAGTAGATAATCTTTTCTTTATTGTTATTTTACTGTACCTTTTTCTAATAATAGCCTGGTAACAGTAAATAAGAAAAGAATGTTCCGATAGCCCGGCTATAACTGGTACAAGAACACTACTTATTGCGACAAAAGTCAAGATAAGAAATTTTCTAAACTTACTGATTCAATTACTATAGGCATAGAAGAATGTAATATTCCACATATTTCAGAACATTGTCCGTAGAATACACCAGATCTGTTAATAAATGCAGAAACTTGATTTAATCTACCAGGGTATGCATCACATTTTATACCTAAAGCAGGAGCAGCATAAGAATGTATAACGTCTCCAGAAGTTATAACAAATCTTATATGTGTTTCTTCAGGTACAATTACTCTGTTATCAACTTCTAACATTCTTAAAGCACCTTCCTCTAAGTCAGATTCTGGCACGATATATGAATCAAATTCTATAAATTCGTCACTAGAATCTAAGAAGTCTGGATATTGGTAACTTCAGTATCATTGATGACCTTCTACTGAAATAGTCATTGAAGGGTCATTAACTTCATCCATTAAATATAATAATTTAAATGAAGGGAATGCAATTAATATTAATATTATAGCAGGTGTTATAGTTCATATTAATTCTATTAAAGTACCGTGATTTAAATATTTATGAGCAATAGGTGATTTAGTTTCTACAAAGTATCTTACTATAGAAAATAATACTCATCCTACAGCAAATAATATTAATACTAAATAGTACATAATATTATCATGTAATTCTACTAACCCTTCCATTTGAGGAGTAGCACTGTCTTGGAAATAAATCCCTCACGCGTGTGGGGCATCTAAGTTATAAACTAAGCTTTTTATAACTAAATTCATATATATATATGAAGTTTACGTACTTTACCATATTTTTCATATTTATATACGCTACCCACTTTAAAAAAGTAGAAGTAGTTATACGTATTACCGCGACTGCTGGCACGTATAGTAGTAAAGACTACGGACTACAAATAGAATATACCCTATTATATGAAATGGAACTAGTCGAATGGGGAATCCCTGTTAAATTAGATTAAGCTACGTAAAGTAATAAGAAAGCCATCATTAAAGCGAATAAACCTGTAGCTTCAGAAAAAGCAAATCCTAGTATAGCATATGAGAATAATTGACCTCTCATAGAAGGGTTTCTTGCTACACCTAAAATTAAAGCTCCGAAAACTACACCTATTCCTACTCCTGCTCCTATTAACCCTGTTGTAGCTAAACCTGTTCCTATTATTTTTGCAACTTGTATCATGTATTATATATATATATAATAGTTCCTTGTAGTGCCGTTATATAAGGCAGAAGACTGTATTACTAATCGTTTTGTAATTTTGAAGATTTAGGCTTAAACCACGAATTTGTAGAACGAAAGTAAAGGAATTTACTTTTAGTTTAAAGATAAGAACGGAAGGGGTTCTTTTATCTTTGTAGGTTACGCATATTTATTATAAGTTTTATAACAAATATGCTTAGGATTTATTGGATTCGAACCAATATCATAATGATTAAAAGTCATATGTATTCACCATTATACTAAAATCCCTTTTATTTTTTTATTTAACTAAGAATTATCCCTTGCTAAGGTATCGGCCTTGTTCGGCCAGTCAGCTAGCGAGAATTTCCTTATGTTATCGGGCGACTACGTACATCTTAAGTTAATTTTGAGAATAAGTGTTTACAAAAGAATTCGATTTATATGAATCAACAACAGATTGTCTACTATCTATTTTTAATGCATTTTTACCTAATTCAAATACAAATCCCACAGTAATAATACCAGTAAATATAAGCATAATTATTAATCCGTATATACCATTATCGTATTCACTAACACCAAATGGATATATAACTAAAATCTCTAAGTCTAACAGTAAATAAACCAAAGCAAAAATAAAAAATTTTATACCAAATTGAGTTCTATTTTGACCTAGGAAACTATGAAACCCACATTCAAATATACTATATTTTTCTTGATAAGGGTTATGTGGTGCTAAAACAAAATTAAGAACTAAAAAAAGGAAAGTTAATATAAGTACAAATACAAAAAAAAATGTCATACTACTCATTAATAATTAAATAAAATTTGTACCAATATGGTACCCATGCTTAATCATTCATTATTTATAAATATAAATAATAATATTACTAAAGTAATAACAGAAATAATAAAAGCCATAGGACTAGCTATAACTATATTATTATGTTTAAATTCTAAAGATTTAATAAAATTATTATATTTATCGTAAATATTACCGTGTAAAGTTAAATTTTCTAATAGAGGATTAACTTTATATTGTGGTGTATAAAAAAAAATTTCTTTAACAATAGTTAAATAATATACTCCACCTACAACACTAGTTAAAATAGCAATTAAAGTTATAAATATATATCCTTTATCTAAAGCTGCACTTAAAACCATTTGTTTTCCAAAAAATCCTACCATAGGTGGTATACCCATAAAAGAAAATATTGTAATAGCAAAACTTAAGGCTAATAAAGGGTTAATATAAAAATATCCTCTTAATTGATTAACTAATTGTACAGGAGAATTATTTTTATCTAAAAGTTCTTCATGTTCTTTATTATTAGTTACATAACGATAGAAAGAAAATCCTATAGCTATTAATATAATAAAGGCATTTAAATTACTTATAGTATATTGTGTTAAATAAAATATAAAAGCTTGAGTAGATTCTATACTTGATATACCTAAAGCTAATAACATATAACCAACGTGGGATATAGTACTATAAGCAAATAATCTTTTGATTCTAAATTGAGTTAAACCTACAACTGTTCCTATAATTAATGAGAATAGTGAACTTATAATTAAACCAAAAGTTCAATTTACATCTTGTCCTCCTCCAGAAGAATAAAAGTTATTACTTGTGTAATAAACTAATTCTAGTAAGAATATTAATATAGATATTTTAGCTACTAAAGCTACAAATGTTGTAACTATAGTAGGAATAGCGTCATAAACATCCGGAGATCAGAAATGGAAAGGAGCTGCACTAATTTTAAATAGGAACCCTATACTAAAAACTAATAAAGCAAAATTTATATAATAAGGTTGATATCAGTAAGTCATATCACTAAAGTCACTTATACTGTTAATCACGTATAAACCGTCTAAATTTGTAGTACCGGAATTTGCGTATAATAAAGCTGTCCCTAATAATATAAAACATGAACTTAATCCACCTAATAAGAAATAGATTAGACCTCCAGTAGTAGATAATTCAGAATTTCTATATATTGTACTTAATATATATAAACCATAACTTTGTAATTCTATTGAAAGGAATATAGATACTAAGTCATTTGTTGATATTAAGAAAACTGCACCTGCAATAATAAATAATAATATTAAAGGGTATTCTATTATTTTTAAGTGTTCTCCCATTTTGTTAATAATTTTTGTTCTATAATAAATAAATTTATTAAATAATAATTGATTTAAAGAAGAGTATTCTGGAACTCAAACTTTTCTAGGATGAAAACTTGTTAACTGTATAATTAATATACTAACAAAATATATAAATATATGGAAAATTTGAGTAATATTAGTTATATGAAGTAAACCTCCATGTAACCCTATACCATTACTTACTAAAGATAAGCTCATTGTATCTTGTAAAATACAATAAACTAAAGCTAAAATTGCGACTCTGTTAAAAAGTATTGAAATATCTCGTCTAATTGTGACGGCATTAGAAAGCAAAAGAAATAGTATTGAAGTTATTATCATGTAAAATTTTTATAATCAGAAGAGAAAATCGAATTCTCATTTTTAATTAAGACGAAGTCGCACGACTTCGTCTTTCGTAGGTATACTTCTGATCCCGGCAGCGTAGCCTGCCGGGAATTAAGCAGAGTAACCCTAATTAACGTTTTAACCTGTTAAACTATCCTGATAAAGTTGAGAATTTTTTTTAATTCCTAAGTAGGATCTTATTCGGCTGCTCGCCGATGGCTCCAGCCTGCTGCCGGCCTGCTCGCTACTATAGTAGAAAAGAAATAAAATAGTATACAGTAACCTCCTGACTTATGGCTAGCCTTCATTCGATCTTTATAACCAGGAGGGAAAATCGAATTCCCATTTTTAATGCATGAAATTAAAGTTTTAACCAATTAAACTATCCGGGTTACTCTGCTTATCACCTCTTAGGGTGTGGGTGAATACCCTGGTTCGAACAGGGAACATACTGTACCACAAACAGTCGATCTACCAATTGAGCTATATCCACCTTATGTTGGAGTGATTCGAACACTCAATTGTAAATACCAAAAATTTATGACTTACCCATTAGTCTACAACATAACCTGATAAGGTGAATCCGACTTGAACGGATACAGATACAAATATATCAAACAGGCCTAAACTGTTCATGTCTACCAATTCCATCATCACCCTTTTTATGCTCGAGATAAGACTTGAACTTATAACCAAAATAGCTTCAATATTTTGCTCTACCAATTGAGCTTCACGAGCTTAAGTCTAAAAAGTGGAGACATCAGGAATCGAACCTGAAATGTTGATATGCAAAATCAAAGTCTTACCAATTAAACTATATCCCCTTTATTATCCGAAAAACGACTTGAACGTTTACGAAATTTCATCAGTATTGTTTAAGAATACCCTGTCTACCTATTCCAGCACTCGGATTTAAAGCTTGCTACAAAGCCGTATTAGCAGCAAATAAGGCTAAAGTGAGTTGAACACTTATAATTACTGTCATGAGCAGTACACTTTACCAATTAAGCTATAGCCTCTATTATGCGGGCAAAGGATTCGCACCAATATAATTTGATCATGAGTCAAATATGTTACTATTACATCAACCCGCTGACTAGACTAGGCGGGGTTTGAACCCGCGTATGTAGCATTGAAAGAGCTATGTCTTTACCACTTGACTACTAATCCTATTCTTTAAGCCCAGTGCAAGTATCGCGCTTGCGTCTATTGATTACAAAACAATTGCATTACTTTTATGCTAACCAGGCTGGCTTTCATTTATATGATAGGCTTTATTAGCCCCTTTTGTTATAGTACCTCACGTATTATCGCGACGGCTGGCACGTGATTCATTGGTCAACACTAAGAGCGCAAGCTCGTCGCTGGTAGTGAATTGTGCCACCTCGACAAAAATCGCCGTACGGAGCCGGCTACTTTGTAGTACTAAGGTAAAAAAAATGTAAGATATATTAATAAATAGTTACTTTAAAATTAGTACTTTGTATCTTAAGATCTCTAGATCATTACAAACAAAGCCTATTGCAATAATATTAATATTATGCCGTAATAGTATATTACGTGAATTAGAAATATCTTAAGGTAAGCTTCGTGCCTATATGCTTTCAGCACTTATCTTTAACTAACTTAGCTTTCCTGCCGTGCCTATAATATATATTTACTTTAGTGTAAGTAACATCCCTTATAAAAATCATAAATTTTTAGAATAAATTAATATTGGGCTTATAAACAACAGGTAAACCAGAGGTTAACAATTAATATAACCTAACCTTTTGGGTTAAGTTTTTCCTGTTCCTTTCGTACAAAGGTTAATCCTTATTTTATTCAAATTCCCTCTAGAAGATAGAAACCATACTGTCTCACGACGTATTTAACCCAGCTCATGTAACTTTTTAATCGACGAACAGTCGTACCCTACATAGTTTCTGCATCCATGAGGATAAGTTAAGCCGACATCGAGGTGCCAAACCGCGCACTCATTTTGTACACTCTTGCGCAAATTAGCCTGTTCTACATGTTATCATAATAAATTTTATTTCCATTTTTCACAAAATGGTTCAGACTATGTCTTCATTTTTATTAGAGCGACTTATAGCACGCGCTCCCAACCATAACTTATTTAGTCTACGTAATCGCTACGAAATATGCTTATTTACCACTTACTCAACCTTTTACTGCGAAAGATCCTACACGACGTTTTGATGCAGATAATGAATACATTACATTTGGTTTATAATAACCTCTGTATGTTACTGTAGATAATTTTTTAAAAGAAGAATCTATATTTCTTAATCCTCCTTTTCATTTAAATTTAAATACAGATCTATCTGCTCTATTACGTCTTGTTAATCTTCCTTTAACTTCTAATCTTACACCTCCTAAATTTTTATATTTAATAGAATTAAATATTATATTAGAAATATTGCTATAGTATCTACTATGCTGTGAGTCGTTAACTGAAGTTTGTGCTGCTATAGTATTATAAGATTTGGCTTCCAATAATGAATTATAAGAACCTGAATTTATTAATTTAGAGTCCTTTAATATAGAAACTAAACTTAAATTAGGATAAGCATTTTGTAATAAAGAGAAATCTTTAGATTTAACCATAATAGCTTTTTCCTGAATTCTATTAACTTGAGGTAATTTGGCTACTTTTAATAAACTATCCATTACTCTTATAACCTGAGATTTAGGTTTTCTTAATTTTAAAGTTAAAGCTTGAGTAAAAATTTCAGGGTTAAAAGCCAAAGATTTCAAATTTATTATATTAAATTCGATATTTTTATTAAAAATTTTAGATAAAATACTACTTAATTTATGTAAGTAAATATTTTCAAATTTCAATTTATTTAAATAATAATTTAATTCGTATTTTCTTAATAAATCCAATTTATCCGAATATGATTCTTTAAATTGGATGCTTAAATATAATCTTAAATATAAATTAAAACATTCTAAAGACTCTGTTAAAAATTTATATTTAGAAAAAAGAATTTGTTTTTGATCTTCGTTTTTAGAACCTAAGGCTACTAAAGTAATATTATTTGTATTAGCTTGTAACTCCTGGGCTCCTGAAGATTTAGCACCATGAATTATGTTTTTTAATTCATCTTTAAATAAAGTTAAAAATTCATCTTCACAATCATTTAAATGTTTAAAATATTCTTGATATACATTATTCTTCTCTGCATTAATAGTGTATAAAGTTACTATAGCTTTAGAATTTGTATGTTTTGTTTCCATTTTACTTACATAGATTTTTTTTAATAATAAACTTCTTGTTTTAGGAGATATCAATCTTGATCCTTGAAATTTATTATCAAAATATAAATTAAAATAACTTTGTATTACTTTATTCGCATTTATATTATCTATAGGTAAGTTTTGCATATTTTTTTTATAATATGAATAGATTGTATTTTTTCATTCTTTAGACACAGGAGGTAAGTATTTTACTCTACCTAAATCATTTAATTGAAGATTAAACGGTGTTAATTTAAACTTATTGTTTAAATTAGAACGAAAAATTTTAGCATTTGTATTTAGAGCTTTCGTTTTCATAAAATGAAATTTTCTTTCTTTTTATCTTTTTTTTATAAGTGTATGGTAATAAAAATGTTGGGTGTTAAAAAGGATTATTGTTAGCATAACTCACCTTATAGTCGTTGAACGATTTTATCTTATATAATTATGCCAAGATAAATTTCGCTTCAAATCTACTTATATAAGTAATTCTTGAAATTAACCCAATATATTCTCAATAATTTTAACTTTTCTCTCTTTCGCCTCCGGCCTTACGGCCCTGGGGCTAGGTCGAGGGTTTAAAAATATTGAAGGACAAACATCCCTAGCGTAGCTTTTCCAATAATCCAAGATCTTTCCTTTTTGCATCTTGTGATCCTATGCCCTGCTTACGCAACTGTAAGATTTGTTGTTAATCAAACAGTATGGCACGAATTAGCCGTTGAGCTTTTCAAGTATTTATCATTATTATTAAGAGCGGGGGGGGTTCCCGACCAGTCACCTAATAACTCCAAAAACATTAGAATAGCGACGACGTCGCTATTCATAATATTTTTTTCTATACCGCTACTTTCACCATAGTGAAAATCGTACCTTAGATCCATCCGTATCTACAACAAGGGTAGATAAAGTGAATTTCATAAGATTAAATATAGTAAAACTACATAAAACCACAAACAACGTTATAAATTTTATAACAAATAAATTTTAGACACTCCCTTTTACTCTTTAAGGGGTCTGTGCCCCACATAAACTGTCTCCTAACAATATATTCCTTACCTAAGGCTACTTATATGTCAGACTAGGTTAATCTTTTCTTTCACTCCCGCCTAAATGACGAAGTCGCCATTCCAGCCAGGTGAATTTCCAAAATTAATTCTGAAGTATGACGTGAAAATAAAGGATTTTCATTTTTATTGAATCAATGTACCTTATAATCTGAAAATTAATTCATCATACCCTATAATTAGTAACAGTAAAGCTGCATAGGGTCTTCTCGTCTAACTAGAGGTAAACTGTATCTGCACAGTTATTCCAATTTCACTGAGTCAATCATAGAGACAGCTGTTGTATCGTTACATCATTCATGCAAGACCGCATTTAACGGCCAAGGCATTTCGCTACCTTAGGACCCTCACGTTAAGGCCGCCATTAACCGGGGGTTCCTTCAACACCAAATTTATTGATCAATTTAGTTATATTCGTTAACCAGCCGGCATCGGGCAGACATCACACTCAATACTTCGATTTTTAATCTTTTAGCAAAGTGCTGTGTTTTAATTAAACAGTCGTACAACACTATTTTATGCTTCTTCCTTTTTACCCGATATTAATCAGGACTAATGAGCTCTCCTTATCCCGAAGTTACGGTAGTTAGTTTGCCGAGTTCCTTTATGATTGTTAGCTCATTTACGCCTTCGTATTCTCTACTAGCTTACTTGTTTTAGTTTCTAGGTACGGTTATTTTTTCATCTTCTCTTTCTATACTCATCTCTTTAGTTTATTGTATATACTTAACAAAATATATTACTATTTTTTCCAGCACACTTATCACTTGTAAGTGTTGTCATTTAGTAAAAAAGATTTTCTCATCGTTTAAACCTTTAGATTTATAACTTAGAGGCCGTTACTTTAAGGGGCATATTTTTCCATCCATAAGCTTTAGGCGGAGGATTTAGTACTTACTAAAATACCTAGTAACTCGAAGTAATCATCATAAAGAAGATTACTACTCTTTAAAGAGGCGACCCCTCCCAGAGGGAGGGAATCCCTATTTACCATAGTTATGATACGTAGAGATTTTACTAGGCTTTTTCGGTAAAATGTCCTTCTTATTCGTTACTCATGTCACCATTCTCACTTGAATTGTTTGTTATATATTTCTTCACAGAAGAAATATCCTAATTTAATTCAACGTTCTGCTACCCCACTAAATTACAATAATATATATATATAGTAAAATATGGACAAGGTGTCGGTATATTGTTTAGATCCGTTAAATTTTCGATGCTTTTAAAACTTAACAAGCGCTCTGTTACGAGGTCTTCAAAATTTGGCTGCTTCTAAGCCCATCTCCTTGTCGACTTTAATAATAACCTTCTTAATTTCACTTAACTAATAATTTTGGAACCTTAACTCTTGTTCTGGGCTGTTTCCCTTTTGACATACAACCTTATCATTCTATGTCTGATAATTCAAGATCCATCTTTGCCATTCCGAGTCTACATACTCACCGATAAAATCTTCACGATCCCCCGATATATACAAATCAACATGTTGTTTTAGTTCGTCGCCGAACTAAAATTAGAACATCTTGTCTGAGATTAAATTCTGTACCTGCTAAGATGTTACTCAAATTGCCTACTGTTATAGGTTTCGCAGAAAACCAGCTATCCTAGTCAGTGTTGTCTTTCACTACCTACCATAATTCTTCGGATATCTTTACAACGATAACCCGTTCGGACTTTTATAATCCTGATTATGGTAAAATCACCAGGCTTCGGGTCTAACTTTAGACACTCTTCGTTATTTTAACGATTGGTTTACCTACGCTTTCACTCGCATCTAATGTTAACTTGGTGACCCATTATGCAAAAGGTACGTTCTCACTTTGGCTCGAACTGCTTATAAAACTACTAATTCTAATCATTATCTCACGATACTATTCACTATCGCTTATGTATTATATTTAGCCTTTGAGGAAGGTTCCCCGGGCCCTTTCCCTTACAGGGATCAGACAATAAATTCAAACAGTTTCTAAACCATTTTACTTATTATTAAATAGGCTCCTCTACTTTCACTCACGCTACTTATAGAATCTCTTTTGATTTCTTTTCCTGAAGTTACTAAGATATTTCAATTCACTTCGTTTATTAAAAAACTTCTCTTAGGGTTTATATTTAAAATAAGTTTTTAGGGCGAAAACCACTAAATTCCTAATTTGAGTAAATAAATCATACCCTTTAATACATAGCCAGATTTCCATAATAGTTTCTTTGTATACTTGTATATTTATATATAAATATATGTTCTATATCCATTACATTTCTATTGATTCCAATTTCAGATTATTGCGGTTCGAACGCAACTATTCTCCTTCCCAAAAGGAGCGCCTAACCAACCCGGCCCTAATCTGTAAAAGGTAAATTTTTGCTTTTAGGCTGCAGCAAACTAGCTTCGCAGCAAAAAACAGAGAATATGGGATTCGAACCCATGATGGGGCAATCCCATACCGGTACTCAAGGCCGACACTTTAAACCACTCAGTCAATTCTCTTTTTAGGGCAAATTACATTACTATCTTGCTCACTTTTTAATTCTTCCAAGAATCGAACTTGAATTTCATTCTTATCAAAAATGCACTTTACCGTTAAGTTAAAGAATTTAGAAGATTTTAAAAATACAAGAGTACTCAGACTCGAACTAAGAATTCGGAGGTTGAAGCTCCTTGTTTTGCCATTAAACTATACTCTTTTTTTTAAGGAATAAGTGACTCGAACACTTAACCTGCCGTGTGTAAAACGGTTGCTCTACCATTGAGCTAATCCCTTTTTTTTTTTGGTTTTATTGTAATAACTATTGCACCTATCATAGCTAACAATAGAATAAAACTGGCTAGTATTAATCACATACTGTGACTTGTATATAGTATATTACCTATACTAGATATATGGCTTGTTTCTATTAAATTTCCATCTCAACTACTACTTGTAGCAAAAAATAGATCAGAACTTTCTCCTCCTAAATTTGAGATTGTAGTATTATTAAATAATTTTTCTCCGGGAGCATTGAATGATGTGTGGTATAATACATTATTTAATGAATTATTTGAATTATTTAAAATAGCTAAATCATATGGTAAGAATTGGAAAACTAAATAATTAAAAAATATTGTTATAAATAAAGCTAAAGGTATACTATTTTTAGTATTACTTTGTAATTCACTAACTCTAATATTAATTAGCATTAAAATGAATAAAAATAGTATAGATACAGCTCCTATATAAACAATTAAGTAAGATAAACCTATAAAATTTAAACCTAATAATATTAAATAAGAAGATACACTCCCAAATAATCCTATTAAAAATAGAACAGAGACTATCGGATTTTTACTTACAATTGTTAAAATGGCACATAATATTGCAAATATAGAAACAATATCTAAAGCTCCTGTTTTAAACCCACTAGTATATATTTCATCTACGATAAACAAATTTGACATATTGCTCGGATAAATTTTACCCCTTATGGGGGAAGTGATAAAACAGAGGTAAATCTTACAGATTTGGCCTGCTACGGAAAGAAGATGACTCGAACACCCAAATGTTTTCACATAATATTTAGCAAATATCTTGCCCTACCTATGGCGACCTTTCCTACAAAGACTCTCTTTAAAATAATCGAACTAAGTCGGCATCGAACCGACATCCCTTTTCGTGACAGGAGAAGTCTTTACCAATTAAGCTATTAGTTCAAATATTTACGGTTAGTTGGAATCGAACCAACACACTCTGTTTGGAAGACAGCAATCCTACCATTAAATGATAACCGTTTATAATATATCCCATAGGATGTACTTTACTAATAATTCCAGTATATTTATAATATATTCTATACTTTACTAATAATTCCAGTATATTTACTATTTATAGTTTCTTAGCTATAAATATTAACCTTGTTTGTTTTCAATCTAATTTTAAAACATTTAAAATAACTTTTTAATTAGAAAGAAAATATAAAAGGTAGTTCTATATTGTTACTTCGCTCTTCATTTGATTAATAGCCGCCTAGATTAAGAACCTCAGTAATATATTGATACATATAAGAAAAGTCAAACTACATCAACGAAATGTCAATAAAGAATACCTCCCTCAAAACCTAAATGATGGTTATCAGTTAAATGATAAGCGTATATTCTTCATAATCCCACTCCTAAAAATAGTGTACCAATTATAACATGGAATCCATGAAAACCTGTTGCGAAGTAGAAACAAGTACCAAACGCTCCGTCACTTATAGTAAATGATGAAACTGAATACTCTACACCTTGGAAAGCTGTGAAAACTAAGGCTAATAATACAGTAGCAATAGCACCATATAAAGCTCCCCCTCTGTCTCCTTGTATTAAAGCATGATGGCTATAAGTAATTGTAGCCCCGCTAGATAATAATATTACAGTATTAAGTAGAGGTAATTCAAAAGGATTTATTGGATCTATACCCATAGGTGGTCATTGTGCTCCTAATTCAACTGTAGGTGTAAGTGAGCTATGGAAAAATGCTCAGAATATAGCTACAAAGAATAATCCTTCAGACACTATAAAAAGAATAACACCTAAATTTAGTCCTTTTTGCACTGCTAATGTGTGGTTTCCTAAAAATGTACCCTCAGTTATTATATCTCTAAATCATAAAGTCATAGAGCTAACTACTAAAAAAAGCCCTACATAAAATAACACATAAGCATTTAAAAAATTATGCATAGATAGTGCTGCATTTAGAGTTAATGTTAATAAACTTATACTAGTATAGATAGGTCAGGGTGAAGGTGATACCAAGTGAAACGGATGGTCTTGAAATTGACTTCTCGATAGATTTGTCATTTTGTATTTTATTTTGTAATTATCGAATTGCTCGGACTAGATAGGCTAAGTTAGGCGTCCATTATCCCCAACGAAGCCCTTAAGGGGAATCGAACCTCTATCATAATATTAACAGTATTATGCTCTACCGTTGAGCTATAAAGGCTTTAGATGTTTAGGAGACAAGAGATTCGAACTCTTAAAGCAGAAAATTGCTATTGAGTTTACAGCTCAACCCTTCTTGCCAATAAAGGAACTCTCCTTCTTTATATAAGCTGACTATTTATTTTTCAATAAATAGGCTGCCAATGGGCAACACTTAATATAAAGAGTGAATTCAGTCTTAAATAATTATTGCTTTTGAAGGCAACATTTAAAATAA